TAAATATTTGTGACTAATCCTTTGCCCCCTTTTTCTCTTTTTTCCCTTTTTCCTTTTAGAATAAGAGGGAGGAAAGAGAAAAAAAGAAAAGGTGTATTCAACAGCTTCGAGACTTGGGTTCAAGTTTGAATTAAATAAATTATTCAATTCAAAAATTAACTAGGGATGGAGGTAGAATAAACAAGGTGGGGCCTAGATCTAGGACAAGACTCTTATACAAGGTACTTAAATGTAAATGAAATACTGTGATTTGAATTTGAAATAAAGTTTAGAAATTTTTTTAGTATATTGATTGCAGCGAAAGTTTTCATAATTGGATTTCAAGTTAATAACTTCTATTTATCCTTCCTTCCTTCTTCTTCGTTTCGGATCGAAAATAGAAGAGTTGAGTAAATGAAAAATCCAAAGGGGGTTCATGGCCAAGGGAAAAGATGTCCGAATAACGGTTATTTTGGAATGTACCGGTTGTGTTCGAAACGGTGTTAATAAGGTAGCAACGGGTATTTCCAGATATATTACTGAAAAGAATCGTCACAACACGCCTAATCGATTGGAATTGAGAAAATTCTGTCCATTTTGTTACAAACATATGATTCATGGGGAGATAAAGAAATAGATCGAATCGAGCACTTGTATGTAACCCTTCCAAGGAAGGGTAAAAATGACATTTCTATATAGAACATAGTTAAATATTCTATATATAACATAATTAAATATAAACAAACCAAATCCTATTTATTCTAATTCATTTTAGATCCGACCGAAATAGGATTTTCGGGATAAGGAATAAACTAAACAAACCATGGATAAATCCAAGCGGCCTTTTCTTAAATCCAAGCGATCTTTTCGTAGGCGTTTGCCCCCGATTCAATCGGGGGATCGAATTGATTATAGAAACATGAGTTTAATTAGTCGATTTATTAGCGAACAAGGAAAAATATTATCTAGACGGGTGAATAGATTGACCTTGAAACAACAACGATTAATTACTATTGCTATAAAACAAGCTCGTATTTTATCTTTGTTACCTTTTCTTAATAATGAGAAACAGTTTGAAAGAACCGAGTCGACCACCAGAACTGCGGGTCTTCGAGCCAGAAATAAATAGGCTTACTCTTTCTTCACTTGACTAAAAAAAAGTAAAATCCGAACTCAAACGCAGATTGATGTTTTGTTCGAAAAATATGAAAAATATGGATTGAATTATCGTGTCGTAAGAAAAAAAAGAATCGGGCAAGAATAAAGATTTTTTTTGAGTGTGTTCGTTCAGTTTTACTTTTACTATTTTTTTATCATATTTATTTTGACTTTACCCTCCCGGAGTTCATTCTCCGGGGAACTCCGTTTAAATTATTCCGGTGGATTCTTTCCAATCTACTTCTTTTATGATCTCATTGGAAATCATATAAAGACAATTTTTATTTGATATAGCTATTTGTGCAAGTATTTTACGATTAAGAAGCACCTGTTTCTTATATAGGTCGTGTATTAATCTACTATAACTATAGGATACCCCTATTTCACGAATTACTGCGTTTATTCGAGTGATCCACAAACGGCGAAAATTTATCTTTTGCTTATCCCTATCCCGATGCGACGAAACCAAAGCTCTTATTTTCTGTTGAGTAATTGTTCGAGTAAGTCTTGAATGAGCTCCTCGAAAGCTTGATGCAAATAAACGAATTTTTGTTCTACGTCTCCGAGCTATATTTCCCCGTCTAATTCTGGTCATTGAATAAATGAAACTTTGACGAATAACTAATAGATTTCCTTTCTTTCAGTTATTCTTTTTCCCTTTCCTAGTCTATTAATAACAAAGCTTTTTTCCAATGTATAAACTAAAAATTCCAATGACTTTGGCTACTATAACCTTCCCGACCGCTATTTTTCTTTTTTCTAGACATTTCACTTCGAAATAAGAAATTTCATTTTACTAGGTATCAAAATATAATAAATAAAAAATATAAATGGAGAAAGAAATAGTGGCTTCCTTCGTTTATATGGTTACTTCTTAAACGGTGAGGTTTTCTCTATACACCGGAGCCTTTACTTCATTTAATCAATGTTATTGGTAACTTGTATAGTTCACATTCTTTGGCTCTACCCATGAATTATCCAGTAATAGGTCTTTCACGATTAGATCTACTTACACAGTAACGGTATTTAATTATGAAAGTTGGCTGGGTAGCTAACCCTGTTAGTCCGTTCTTGCAAGAGGGGCCTAAGTTTTATGTTTTTATTTTTAAGTAGGATTTTCTCCGCTTAATGGATAACCATTTGCTACCAATGGAGAATTGCTTCTCATCTTAAATTGAGGTGATTGGATTTGCACCAATGGAAACCATAAATTTCATACACAATAGAATGGATAGATTCTTTTTTTTATACTGAATTGAACGGACTTCTTTTTCTATTCTATCCTATTCCCCGGTACTGATCATTGATACTAGAAAAGGTTTTCTTTCGTTTATCCCAGCTCATGATCTGAACGAGTCGCACA